GAAAAAACAAAAGTTCTACCCATAACATCTATGTCAGCTTTTTGTCTGAATACATTCAAAACGACTCACTTTCTAGATGATCCCTCTAGAAGAGGCTTATTATATTATAATTTTATAACTATAACAATATTTTTTTTTTCTAGTTATTTCGTTCTATATTTCTATTTGAAAGGATCCTGAGGAAAAGGATTTTGTTTCCACCGAGCTAAAAGAATATGTCGATGCCTCTAGTAAACCAAAGTCATCGTTTACTAGCCATTTTGCTTCAACTTCTTCTCCACAAATCACAAATTGAAGATTTAGTTACGATTAGAAATCTACTTACTTTTCTATCTTCATCCATGGAACCTTTACTCATACTCATCTAATTGGAAGTATCAATCCAATTAACCAATTAAAAAATTATGTTTCGCAATTTCCTAATCCAATTTTTGACCCTTGGACACAAATAACGATAATTTCCATTTTTTCTCGAATCTGTCATTGAAAGGTAAAGGATGAAAGCCTTTTAAGAAATAAAGTTTTTGATCGGAATATGAATCAAACCGAAGGACCCCTTGACTATTAAGGGGGTAATAGAACGAATCGCACTTTTACCACTAAACTATACCCGCTACAATGCGATTATTGTATACAAATGAACCTTTTGTCGAGCAGTAGGTTTGAGCGCAATCAAGATAGGATCATAAACGAATCATGAAAATTAGAGTGTTGAAGTTTTGATTTTAATTTAATGATATTCCGATAAAGAGAAGTCATTTAATTTAATAATTTTAAAAAGAATAATAAAAAATGAAACTTTGAGTTCATCTTCATATAATTTTCATTTTTATTTGACTTTTTTATTTATTTTTCGAATTTCTTTTAATAATTTTTATTTATTTTATGATATTATTATTTATTATATTAACTTTTAGTGTTCTTTAGTGTTAATTTAATATTTTATATTATATTTATTATATTAAAAATGAAAATAAAAAAAATCGGCCTGGCTAGGTACTGCCCAGGCCGTGGGAATAAGAAAGACTCTTCGAACAAAATAAAAGCAAAAGCAAGGGGGTCCTCTTTTTTCTTTATATTGGATCCTTACTTTATCTAAATGAAATGGAATTGCTGATAAAAATCATACATACCTATATTATTATATGAATTATTATTATATATATATATAGAGTAGAGATAGAGATAGAGTAGATATAAAGATAGAGGAAAGTATATAGGATAGAGGGGAAAGCAAAGCAGATAGAGAAAGAAATACTCCCTACTTTCCTTTATGTGTAACATATTAATTACCCTCTTCAATTGGGGGAGATGGCTGAGTGGACTAAAGCGGCGGATTGCTAATCCGTTGTACGAGTTATTCGTACCGAGGGTTCGAATCCCTCTCTTTCCGTTTCTGTTTCTAACTTGTTATAACTTGATATTTGATTTTGTTTTCCAATTTGAAAAATTATTTATTTTTATTTAATAGTTCTAGTTATTTATATTCAAAAATTTCTATTTATTATTATAAAATGGAATTTCTTTTTATTATATATATATATTTTTTTCTTTTTTATTTTATTCTTCACGCCCAGGATTTCGCCCAGGATCATTAGATAGAAATCCAAAAATGAAGAGAGACGCAAAGAATATCACTACTGTGTAAACAAAGAGTTTGAGAGTAAGCATTACACAATCTCCAATATGATTTTTTGAAAAAAAAAAAGAGAATAGATCCTCCGTTTTTCGACCCCATATTCTAGTCTAGTTTGACATTCAAAAATAAAAAAGAAAGTTATTTCCAGAAATCAAAAAAAAAAGTCAAAATGTCGAAATGGGGTGAACCTCATTTTTCGCGACTATGACTATCCAAGAATTTTAATGTTTAAATTGAGGGTTCATAAGGTAAGACTTATCTGATCTTATCACTTTTTCGAATTTTTTCTCAAATAAATCATGAATTTTCTAGGATCTTATTAAAGATCTCATAAGGATCTCATCGAAAACTTACAGCGGCTTGCCAAACAAAAGCTAAGAGAAAAAATAGTAAGGGTATGACTGGCATAACATCTACGATTGGATTCAAAAAAGCATAGGCCTCTGGCAATTTAGCGAAGAAAAAACTACTCGAATAAAGGGCAGAATTAAGACAGATACAGATCAAACTGACGATATTAAGCATAACAGACATTTTGTTTTTGGAGATAATTGCATTTTAATTGAGTTCTTGATATAAAACAAATGAAGAATAGTAAAAAATTCTTTCTTTTTTTGAACCCACCCAATCAACAATCCGCCAATTCTCAAAGGAGAATAGAAGAAATCATACTTTCATACACTATCTTAATTGAATTCTATGTAATGATCAATAAATTGAGTTTAATTCTATATCTATGTATGTTAAAATCCTACCAAGAATTCCATTCTATATATTTGGATTGGAATTGACGACCAATCAATATCGATATTTTTTTTGTATTAGTGTTGAATAGAAATAAATCTAAATGGGGCGTAGCCAAGTGGTAAGGCAACGGGTTTTGGTCCCGCTATTCGGAGGTTCGAATCCTTCCGTCCCAGAGTATTCTATCTATTCTATTAAAATATTAAATTAAAACAAAAAAAAAATCTTTTTTTTTTTGTTTTTTCACAAACAGAATTGATTTCAAATGACACGCAGATGGAACTGAATCAATTTGTGATCCAGATAAGATGTAAACATAGATTACAAATGGTTTCATTTTCAATGATGGCTCCATTTTGAATAGAGATGTGAAAGGACCCCTGTTCTCTATCTCTTATTCCCTTAAATGAGAAATGAGTGCAAAATTTGGAATTCTCTGGGAACTCTTTGAATTCTAAGCAAGGGGGAGTTCTTGGTACTAATAAAATTCAATCAATAGGATTGAGTCTCTTAATATTAATATAAGAAAGACTGGGTTAGGGTAAGTAGGGTAAAATAAAGAATAAAGAATTAGGTGTAAGGACTAAATCTGGACTTGTTTCATTTTGTATTTTGTGGCTGGCTCTAATGAATAATTGTAAATCTATTTAACGATTGATACAAAAAGAGGGATAATTCATACATTTTTTGTTATTCACTTTATTTATGGCAAGATTACAGAAATATTACTGAACCCGGGTTAAACAATTTATGGCAAGATTACAGAAATATTACTGAACCCGGGTTAAACAAACTACATATATAAATATAAAAACATATAAGAAATGTTTAGTTTCTATGCATGTATTGTTGCCGTTCTATTTTAGCGACAACAGCTTTTCCATTTTTGTGAATTTTTTGTTTTTTATTTTGTTAAATATAAATATTCAATTTAACATATTCAGATTCAGAAAAATTTCAGAAAAATCTCTACCCTTCTACCCTTATGTAGATGTAGAAGAAAATGTAGATGTAGAAGAAAAGGGTGTAGATTATTATGTCTATGTACCAACTGAACCAACGACTATTCATGATTCCATAATGGAATCAATTCAATACCGGTTCCAAATTAGAGGAATGTTATGGTAAAACTTCGCTTGAAACGATGTGGTAGAAAGCAACGTGCGACTTGAAGGACATGATCCGTTGTGGATTCTTACATCCACCATTTTATATAGGACTGAAGGTGCTCTTGGTTCGACATTCTTTGTTCTGTTTCACAAAAACCCTCTTTTTGTTGGGTTGTAGTGCAAATAGTCTATGATGGAGCTCGAGTAGAAAGTATTGATTCATTTATCGGGGGCAGGGGTCTAGGGTTAATGCTAATCAATAAATTGGAACAACTTCGTAAGTATATCTTTGATATCGAAATTGAAAAGATCCCATTTTAGCAAGTTTCCAATTTATTCAAAAGATCCATTTGTTGGAATTGATAAAACTTTCTCGATCTATCTAAAGTAAAGTGTATCCATTGAGAATCAACCGCCTGTATGATTCTTTGATAGAAAGAAAGATAGAAAGAAATCAAAAAAAGGTATGTTGCTGCCATTTTTGAAAGGATGACGGAGTACCGAAGTAATGTCTAAACCCAATGATTTAAAACCAAGGTAAAGGATCCCAGAACAAGGAAACACCGTTTGAATTGTCTCAATAACTAGAATCAGACTAAAGAATCCAAATCGATTTTAAACGAGACAAACAGGGGGATAAAGACTACTCAATAAATGAAATTAATTGTTTAAAGATTTTTCTTTGAGCTATTTGAGAGCTATCCAACTTGAGTTAGGAGTACGAATGATTTTTTTCTGTTTCGGAAAGAAAAAATACTTAAATCATAGTAGTCTAATTGATTTGATGATTTTATGGACTCATTTGCCGTTGTTTAGAATTCCATACATAAGCTAGACAAAACCTAGAATCATTTTTTCTCGAGCCGTACGAGGATAAAACTTCCTATACGTTTCTAGGGGGGGGGTATTGTTCATCTATATCTATCTCACTGAGCCGTCTATCGAATCGTTGCAATTGATGTTCGATCTCGAAGAGAGGGAAGGGCTCTTCGGAAAGTAGGTTTTTATGATCCCATAAATAATCAAACTTATTTAAACGTTCCCGCTATTCTATATTTCCTTGACAAGGGTGCTCAACCTACGGGAACCGTTCAGGATATTTTTAAAAAGGCCGAGGCTTTTAAGAAGTTTCACCCGAATCAAACGAAAATTTATTAAGGAGATAAAGAAAAAGGGGGGATAGTGATTCATATATAATTTTGCATAACTTTTTCCATTCGTTTTTTTCACCCCCCCATTGGGTAGTTTTCCTACTAACAACAAATACCAAACAGGGAATCCAATTTGCTTATTTTATTCAATCAATAGAAGTCAAATAAGGTTTTTTCACTTCTTTCTTCTTTATTTTTATTTCGTTTCCGTATTTACCCCCTTTTGTATCTATGTAGATTAGATATGTAGTGAAAATCCAACAAAAGTCCTTATTTACTATATTTACTATTCCAAATTTTCCAAATTTCAAATGGGTTTTTTTATTCTCTTCTTTTTTCAACATTTATATTGACAAC